AATACATAACATAGCAGAATCATTATTACGAGACCAAAAATGAGTACCATGACTAGGAATTTTCTTTGGATCATAGTAATCCTCCCCTTTTTTAAGTTTTATGAGTAGCGCCACTACTCCAAAAATTAATGATATTTGGAATATATATATAACCAAAAAATGACAGTATTGTCAAGCGTACGATCTAACCAGAATCTTTTTTCCATGTATTCGAATTCTTTCTATTCTATCTATTATATTCTATTTATTTCGAATATTTTTTCTATTTCTTTCTATACGGAAATTCGCAGATAGATTATCGATCTGACGCAGTGGAATGAATAGCCAGAGAATAAGTGAAATAGATAAAGGTTGATCTATTTCACTTATTTTCATTTTAATATTCATCGTCCCACCGTATTTCATTTGTATAACAAGTACGTGCCCAATCGATAAAGTGTTTGAACATTTTCAGGAACAAAAGCATTCTTATAATATGACCAATGCACCAACCAGCAAAACTACTTCTTACAAATAGTAGTTTGTTCGCCTTGTCTTTAAGATAGCTGTTGACTAATGGGAGGATCATTGAATCCGGTGGAATGTACGGGTTGTACAATTGCACAAAGAAAGTTATCAAAAATTCCAATTGAAGGAAGAAGAGGCGACTTCCCACTATCGTTGCGTTTTCTTTAAGATCCAAAAGCGGCCAGTTGCGCAAAGTTGTTAGACTGGTCCATAAGAGCTGAACCAAGAAAAATGCCAGAAAGAACAAGAACATGCGATGAGGTTGAACCAATCCTTCATAGAGCGGCTTAGTATAGACCGATGTGAACATCACGAATTGTCCCGTAACAAAACCAGCCATTGCTGCTACCCGTCTCTGGTTGTCTTCTGTCAAGAAGCTGGGGCCAACGAAGAGATAGCAGTGCAGAGCTATGGTGGGTATGGTCATAAATCCACAAAAGAGTCCCGCTCCAATCACTGAATTTAGTATTTTTTCGAGTATCTTACGCAAAAAGGATGACCCTAAGACTGCCATTTTTCCCACGAATAGGAATAGGAATAGAGCTAGTAATAGCTCTATTCCGCGTGCAATCATTGAATCCGAATTGTGGATTTTGTTCAATAGGTTAAGGAATTGCACAAACAATGCTTGCATTTTCATCGCCAATCGCCTTAGAAAAATAACGAAATAGATCTGGGCAAGCATGATAACCAGCTCGCTTTCTTTCTTTCGTAGCAAAAATACATAACATAGCAGAATCATTATTACGAGACCAAAAATGAGTACCATGACTAGGAATTTTCTTTGGATCATAGTAATCCTCCCCTTTTTTAAGTTTTATGAGTAGCGCCACTACTCCAAAAATTAATGATATTTGGAATATATATATAACCAAAAAATGACAGTATTGTCAAGCGTACGATCTAACCAGAATCTTTTTTCCATGTATTCGAATTCTTTCTATTCTATCTATTATATTCTATTTATTTCGAATATTTTTTCTATTTCTTTCTATACGGAAATTCGCAGATAGATTATCGATCTGACGCAGTGGAATGAATAGCCAGAGAATAAGTGAAATAGATAAAGGTTGATCTATTTCACTTATTTTCATTTTAATATTCATCGTCCCACCGTATTTCATTTGTATAACAAGTACGTGCCCAATCGATAAAGTGTTTGAACATTTTCAGGAACAAAAGCATTCTTATAATATGACCAATGCACCAACCAGCAAAACTACTTCTTACAAATAGTAGTTTGTTCGCCTTGTCTTTAAGATAGCTGTTGACTAATGGGAGGATCATTGAATCCGGTGGAATGTACGGGTTGTACAATTGCACAAAGAAAGTTATCAAAAATTCCAATTGAAGGAAGAAGAGGCGACTTCCCACTATCGTTGCGTTTTCTTTAAGATCCAAAAGCGGCCAGTTGCGCAAAGTTGTTAGACTGGTCCATAAGAGCTGAACCAAGAAAAATGCCAGAAAGAACAAGAACATGCGATGAGGTTGAACCAATCCTTCATAGAGCGGCTTAGTATAGACCGATGTGAACATCACGAATTGTCCCGTAACAAAACCAGCCATTGCTGCTACCCGTCTCTGGTTGTCTTCTGTCAAGAAGCTGGGGCCAACGAAGAGATAGCAGTGCAGAGCTATGGTGGGTATGGTCATAAATCCACAAAAGAGTCCCGCTCCAATCACTGAATTTAGTATTTTTTCGAGTATCTTACGCAAAAAGGATGACCCTAAGACTGCCATTTTTCCCACGAATAGGAATAGGAATAGAGCTAGTAATAGCTCTATTCCGCGTGCAATCATTGAATCCGAATTGTGGATTTTGTTCAATAGGTTAAGGAATTGCACAAACAATGCTTGCATTTTCATCGCCAATCGCCTTAGAAAAATAACGAAATAGATCTGGGCAAGCATGATAACCAGCTCGCTTTCTTTCTTTCGTAGCAAAAATACATAACATAGCAGAATCATTATTACGAGACCAAAAATGAGTACCATGACTAGGAATTTTCTTTGGATCATAGTAATCCTCCCCTTTTTTAAGTTTTATGAGTAGCGCCACTACTCCAAAAATTAATGATATTTGGAATATATATATAACCAAAAAATGACAGTATTGTCAAGCGTACGATCTAACCAGAATCTTTTTTCCATGTATTCGAATTCTTTCTATTCTATCTATTATATTCTATTTATTTCGAATATTTTTTCTATTTCTTTCTATACGGAAATTCGCAGATAGATTATCGATCTGACGCAGTGGAATGAATAGCCAGAGAATAAGTGAAATAGATAAAGGTTGATCTATTTCACTTATTTTCATTTTAATATTCATCGTCCCACCGTATTTCATTTGTATAACAAGTACGTGCCCAATCGATAAAGTGTTTGAACATTTTCAGGAACAAAAGCATTCTTATAATATGACCAATGCACCAACCAGCAAAACTACTTCTTACAAATAGTAGTTTGTTCGCCTTGTCTTTAAGATAGCTGTTGACTAATGGGAGGATCATTGAATCCGGTGGAATGTACGGGTTGTACAATTGCACAAAGAAAGTTATCAAAAATTCCAATTGAAGGAAGAAGAGGCGACTTCCCACTATCGTTGCGTTTTCTTTAAGATCCAAAAGCGGCCAGTTGCGCAAAGTTGTTAGACTGGTCCATAAGAGCTGAACCAAGAAAAATGCCAGAAAGAACAAGAACATGCGATGAGGTTGAACCAATCCTTCATAGAGCGGCTTAGTATAGACCGATGTGAACATCACGAATTGTCCCGTAACAAAACCAGCCATTGCTGCTACCCGTCTCTGGTTGTCTTCTGTCAAGAAGCTGGGGCCAACGAAGAGATAGCAGTGCAGAGCTATGGTGGGTATGGTCATAAATCCACAAAAGAGTCCCGCTCCAATCACTGAATTTAGTATTTTTTCGAGTATCTTACGCAAAAAGGATGACCCTAAGACTGCCATTTTTCCCACGAATAGGAATAGGAATAGAGCTAGTAATAGCTCTATTCCGCGTGCAATCATTGAATCCGAATTGTGGATTTTGTTCAATAGGTTAAGGAATTGCACAAACAATGCTTGCATTTTCATCGCCAATCGCCTTAGAAAAATAACGAAATAGATCTGGGCAAGCATGATAACCAGCTCGCTTTCTTTCTTTCGTAGCAAAAATACATAACATAGCAGAATCATTATTACGAGACCAAAAATGAGTACCATGACTAGGAATTTTCTTTGGATCATAGTAATCCTCCCCTTTTTTAAGTTTTATGAGTAGCGCCACTACTCCAAAAATTAATGATATTTGGAATATATATATAACCAAAAAATGACAGTATTGTCAAGCGTACGATCTAACCAGAATCTTTTTTCCATGTATTCGAATTCTTTCTATTCTATCTATTATATTCTATTTATTTCGAATATTTTTTCTATTTCTTTCTATACGGAAATTCGCAGATAGATTATCGATCTGACGCAGTGGAATGAATAGCCAGAGAATAAGTGAAATAGATAAAGGTTGATCTATTTCACTTATTTTCATTTTAATATTCATCGTCCCACCGTATTTCATTTGTATAACAAGTACGTGCCCAATCGATAAAGTGTTTGAACATTTTCAGGAACAAAAGCATTCTTATAATATGACCAATGCACCAACCAGCAAAACTACTTCTTACAAATAGTAGTTTGTTCGCCTTGTCTTTAAGATAGCTGTTGACTAATGGGAGGATCATTGAATCCGGTGGAATGTACGGGTTGTACAATTGCACAAAGAAAGTTATCAAAAATTCCAATTGAAGGAAGAAGAGGCGACTTCCCACTATCGTTGCGTTTTCTTTAAGATCCAAAAGCGGCCAGTTGCGCAAAGTTGTTAGACTGGTCCATAAGAGCTGAACCAAGAAAAATGCCAGAAAGAACAAGAACATGCGATGAGGTTGAACCAATCCTTCATAGAGCGGCTTAGTATAGACCGATGTGAACATCACGAATTGTCCCGTAACAAAACCAGCCATTGCTGCTACCCGTCTCTGGTTGTCTTCTGTCAAGAAGCTGGGGCCAACGAAGAGATAGCAGTGCAGAGCTATGGTGGGTATGGTCATAAATCCACAAAAGAGTCCCGCTCCAATCACTGAATTTAGTATTTTTTCGAGTATCTTACGCAAAAAGGATGACCCTAAGACTGCCATTTTTCCCACGAATAGGAATAGGAATAGAGCTAGTAATAGCTCTATTCCGCGTGCAATCATTGAATCCGAATTGTGGATTTTGTTCAATAGGTTAAGGAATTGCACAAACAATGCTTGCATTTTCATCGCCAATCGCCTTAGAAAAATAACGAAATAGATCTGGGCAAGCATGATAACCAGCTCGCTTTCTTTCTTTCGTAGCAAAAATACATAACATAGCAGAATCATTATTACGAGACCAAAAATGAGTACCATGACTAGGAATTTTCTTTGGATCATAGTAATCCTCCCCTTTTTTAAGTTTTATGAGTAGCGCCACTACTCCAAAAATTAATGATATTTGGAATATATATATAACCAAAAAATGACAGTATTGTCAAGCGTACGATCTAACCAGAATCTTTTTTCCATGTATTCGAATTCTTTCTATTCTATCTATTATATTCTATTTATTTCGAATATTTTTTCTATTTCTTTCTATACGGAAATTCGCAGATAGATTATCGATCTGACGCAGTGGAATGAATAGCCAGAGAATAAGTGAAATAGATAAAGGTTGATCTATTTCACTTATTTTCATTTTAATATTCATCGTCCCACCGTATTTCATTTGTATAACAAGTACGTGCCCAATCGATAAAGTGTTTGAACATTTTCAGGAACAAAAGCATTCTTATAATATGACCAATGCACCAACCAGCAAAACTACTTCTTACAAATAGTAGTTTGTTCGCCTTGTCTTTAAGATAGCTGTTGACTAATGGGAGGATCATTGAATCCGGTGGAATGTACGGGTTGTACAATTGCACAAAGAAAGTTATCAAAAATTCCAATTGAAGGAAGAAGAGGCGACTTCCCACTATCGTTGCGTTTTCTTTAAGATCCAAAAGCGGCCAGTTGCGCAAAGTTGTTAGACTGGTCCATAAGAGCTGAACCAAGAAAAATGCCAGAAAGAACAAGAACATGCGATGAGGTTGAACCAATCCTTCATAGAGCGGCTTAGTATAGACCGATGTGAACATCACGAATTGTCCCGTAACAAAACCAGCCATTGCTGCTACCCGTCTCTGGTTGTCTTCTGTCAAGAAGCTGGGGCCAACGAAGAGATAGCAGTGCAGAGCTATGGTGGGTATGGTCATAAATCCACAAAAGAGTCCCGCTCCAATCACTGAATTTAGTATTTTTTCGAGTATCTTACGCAAAAAGGATGACCCTAAGACTGCCATTTTTCCCACGAATAGGAATAGGAATAGAGCTAGTAATAGCTCTATTCCGCGTGCAATCATTGAATCCGAATTGTGGATTTTGTTCAATAGGTTAAGGAATTGCACAAACAATGCTTGCATTTTCATCGCCAATCGCCTTAGAAAAATAACGAAATAGATCTGGGCAAGCATGATAACCAGCTCGCTTTCTTTCTTTCGTAGCAAAAATACATAACATAGCAGAATCATTATTACGAGACCAAAAATGAGTACCATGACTAGGAATTTTCTTTGGATCATAGTAATCCTCCCCTTTTTTAAGTTTTATGAGTAGCGCCACTACTCCAAAAATTAATGATATTTGGAATATATATATAACCAAAAAATGACAGTATTGTCAAGCGTACGATCTAACCAGAATCTTTTTTCCATGTATTCGAATTCTTTCTATTCTATCTATTATATTCTATTTATTTCGAATATTTTTTCTATTTCTTTCTATACATACGGAAATTCGCAGATAGATTATCGATCTGACGCAGTGGAATGAATAGCCACTGTCTATTTTTCCTCCTTTCTTATAAGTGGAATCGTTTTCTATACGATATATATTAACTCGATTATCTCAGTCATTTTTTTGATGACTTTTTTTTGTTCGATTCGCTGCCATTCCAGTCGAATAAGTGAAATAGAGAATAAGTGAAATAGATAAAGGTTGATCTATTTCACTTATTTTCATTTTCATCTTCGTCATCAGATTCAAAAAAGTTCTTTCTTACCCAAATGATTATGATCAATATGAATTCCAACAACTTCATGAAGAAAATCATGAAGAAAATGTGCCCAACTAACCAACCAGCCAAACTACTTCTTACAAATAAGATCCTCTTTTCGTTGTCGTTGTTATAGCGAGAGAGACAAAAGTTGACTAATCCGGGGATCATTGAATCAGGTTCAAGGTACGGGTTGCATAATTGCACAAAGAAATTAATAATAAATTCCAATTGAAGGCGGAGCACGTACTTTCTTTTAGTGATAAGATCGTGAGGATCCAAAAAGCGCCTGTTGCGCAAAGTTTTTCGACTAGTCCAGAAGAGTTGAACGAAGAATGACCCTAGAAATAGCATAATGATGCTATGAGGTTGAACCAATCCTTCATGGAGCGGCCTATTGTAGATCGATGTGAACATCACGAACTGTCCCGTAACAAAACCAGTCATTGCTGCTACCCGTCTCTGGTTGTCTTTTATGAAGAACTGTTTGTCTTTTATGAAGAAACTGGCTACAACGAAGAAATAGCCGAGACCTACAGTGGCTGTGGTCATAAATCCACAAAAGAGTCCGCGTACAATCACTGAATTGACTATTTTGTTCACTAGGAACAGTAAAAATGGTTTCATAATAATAAATGGAATTTAAATCAAACTAAAACTGAACTACTTTATCTCTAATTTGGAACCGGTATGGAATCATGAATAGGTACGAATAGAACAAAAGAGGAAATACAAAAAGTAGAGAAATTTTCTCTACTTTTTGTATTTCCTTAATTAATTAATTAAATTTCCTTTAATTTAGGGCGAAATTCTTTAAAAACCT